TAGTAATGCTATGAATGACCCAGTATCGAATACTAGTAATAATATCAGCAAAAGAACGTTCTCCCGTGCTTCCAGACATGCTGAGCTCCACAAATTCTTGTATGTTCAAAAAAAAAAAAAGGCGGGCCGATTCCGCGAAAGATGGAATCAGTAAATCTAAAACTACTGATACTTGATCTTTGTGAGATCGTCAATCTTGTACCAAAGGTGTATTTAGAGTAGACCGAATCAGTATAGCTATCCTTCCTCTAGCGCAGCAACGCAGCCTCGATCATTACCGAAAGGAAATGCTATTGCTATATCTTCCTTGTCTATGTATAAATGTATATTCCTTAGAATATAAGATTAAATAAGGTTTCTATGAGTGGCTTCATCATAGTAATAGAAAGTCAAGATCTTGAATGTATGGGCTCTAATACTTAATGATAGATAGAGATATCATGATTGAAAGATCTCATTCTATTTATACAATTCCATTATATGTTATGTGAAATCTATAAAACCCTTTGGGGGTTCGGTTCATATTTCCTTTTTTTTAATCCTCTAATTTTATTCAAGTAATTGGTAATTTTTCGTTCATATAAGAAATATGCTAATACACTATTTCACTTTGAAATTAGAAACTGAAGCTATTATTACTATTCTAAATAGTAAAGTAATTATTCTAAATGGAAATTCTTATTACTATCCCTATCTATTTCATTCTTTACTATTTCAGTTTTCATTGGTTAATTGCAATTAATATATTTCAAATGAGAATTAGATTTCATATCTTTTATTATTCGTTTTTCTATTTAGTCTTTTTCATATTTGCGAAAAAAAAAAAAAGATATCGTTGGAGCAATCCATATTCGTGATGCAACTGTTGTTACATTAGATCCCCCCAAGAGTTCTTTCCTTATGGAACTACAATACAAAACAAAGATGGGATTCTTTAATATGGAAAGAACATAGAACCTAAAAGGGTATAAAAGGGTAATAGAAGTTGCTCTTCTTTGAATCGAGTTGGTCCGAAATCAAATTCAAATAAAGAAAATGAAAATATTCAATATTTTTAGATTTTTTGAAAAAGTCAAGGCTTTCTTTTTTTTTTAGTGTCCGTCTATAATGACTGATAAATCAAGAACTTTCAATCGGAACTAAACGAATTCTTTCAATTTGTTTTTCTTACCGTCGTATCTGGATTGAGACTTAGGTAAATGTTTTATTCATATATGTAGTAAAAGAACATATCTAATTTAGCTCTTTCATGCCTATTCTAACTAGTTATTTTGGTTTTTTACTGGCTGCTTCAACTATAACCCCAGCTCTATTTATTGGTTTGAACAAGATACGACTTATTTGAAATGAATGAAATTCAAGAAACAATTTACAAAAAGAAAGATCAAAGCCTCTCATAATATTTCATTTCAGGTATTCTATGGTTCCTTCCCGCGTCAATTGCCAATTCCTGTTCATTGAGATTCACGGATAATTCAGATTAATATTTAGGGATAGATCTTACCTCTCTTTTTATTCCCTAAAACAAATTGAAATGATTGAAGTTTTTCTATTTGGAATCGTATTAGGTCTAATTCCTATTACTTTAACAGGATTATTTGTAACTGCATATTTACAATACAGGCGCGGTGATCAGTTGGACCTTTGATTGAGTAACATCTCTTTTTTGACCTCCTCCTTGTAGGAGGTCAAATTTCAGTTGCAATTCTACTTTGTTTTGTGAAATTATTTCATTGTGATTTAAAAGAAACGGAATCACGCTCTGTAGGATTTGAACCTACGACATCGGGTTTTGGAGACCCGCGTTCTACCGAACTGAACTAAGAGCGCTTTCTTAGATAATGATCATAGCCTATAACAGTAGATACGATTGTAAAGAAAAGAAAAGGATCTTTTTACAAGTATTGTGTACATATAGTATTTAAAAATGAAATATTATGTCCAAAGATTCCCGATCTTACTCAATGAATCCCTCGTAACTGTCCATAGGAGAAAGGATAGGTAGGGATGACAGGATTTGAACCCGTGACATTTTGTACCCAAAACAAACGCGCTACCAAACTGCGCTACATCCCTTTTAAAGATTGTTGTACAGTGTCATTGTATAAAATCCATGTCTTGTTTTCCACACATCCTTCTTTTTTGCTCTTATAGGTAGAGAATGTTCTTGTCATCTTTTTTAGGGGGGAGGCAATATTTAATCTGCTGGGTCGTTGTACATATGCATTTTAGTGAGTAATTCCTAATTCTAATTTCATTTCAAGCAAAAACAAATGATCTTGAACTAAAAGATCGGGTTATCTATGATCTATCTATGAGAATATCAAACTAGAACTATGTATGTATTACAATATACAATAAGACAATACAAATAAAGAATTCAAAGAAATAAGAAAAAAAAAAAAAGAAAATAAGAAGGAGGATTTTCAATGCAAGATATCAAAACATATCTCTCAACGGCACCTGTGCTAACCACTCTATGGTTTGGGTCTTTAGCAGGTCTATTGATAGAAATTAATCGTTTATTTCCGGATGCCTTGTCATTCCCTTTTTTTTAATCCTGTCCTGATTGAAGTCTTGTATTGATCTGTGAATAAATGAAGAATATTTGAGATACAATTCTACGTAACATGTCTCCAATTTTGCTCCCTTTTTCTTTCCTATCCTAAAAAAAAAAGAAAGAGAAAGAGTGTATCGAACTTCAGTCAAAATAAAGTGAATCTACGATAGAATTTGGGGGAAAAGAAATGGAAATGTGGATCCAGTCGTTTAGGGGCGGTTACACGAAATTCTAATATAGAAAAGAAATAAGAAAATACTGAGATTAGGATAGGAATAATTCATAGTTAGAAAAAATTGTATTAATGAATTATTATGACATTCTGAATATTCTTCTATTAATGAATATGACTCTCTTTCTTTATAGTTATAGTAATTCATAGTGATTATATTTTCTATTTATAGTACTTCGAAGTCATTCGAATTCTAATAATTCGAAAAAGAAAAGATTTACGAATCTTATTTCTAGTTAGTAACTTTTCTTAATCTAGATATAGAATATAGATTCTTTTTTTATTTTCTTTTTCTTTGGTTTGGGTCAAAAAGAAAATGAAGAGAGTTCTAAAGTGAAGTCGATCCAAAATGAAAAGGAGGTTCATGGCCAAGGGTAAAGATATCAGAATCATAGTGATTTTGGAATGTACCTGTTGTGTTCAAAAGGGTGTCAATAAAGAATTGCCGGGCATTTCTAGATATATTACTCAAAAGAATCGACACAATACACCCAATCGATTAGAATTTAGAAAATTTTGTCGCTATTGTCAAAAGCATACGATTCATGGGGAAATAAAGAAATAGATGGAACGGAATGCGTGTGTTATTTTTCCAAGTAGCGGGAAGAGTAAGAACTTTACATCTTAACATTAACATATATAATACAAACCAAATCCTATTTTGGTCGAATCTTAAATGAATAAGAAAAAAAAATAGGATTCTATTTTCTATATCCTTTTATATATTTTTATATATAAGGAATAAACAAATAAGGAATAAGCAAACCATGGATAAATCCAAACAACCTTTTCATAAATCCAAGCGATCTTTTCGTAGGCGTTTACCCCCAATTGGATCGGGGGATCGAATCGATTATAGAAACATGAGTTTAATTAGTCGATTTCTTAGTGAACAAGGAAAAATCTTATCTAGACGGACGAATAGGTTGACCTTGAAACAACAACGATTAATTACTATTGCTATAAAACAAGCTCGTATTTTATCTTCGTTACCTTTTCGTAATAATGAGAAACAATTGGAGAGAGTGGAGTCGATCCCTAGAACTACTGGTCCTAGAACCAAAAATAAATAAAAAGAAATAGAGATACTCCTCAAAACTCCAATAGGAAATCAAGCTCATATTAATGTTTTGCTCAAAAAAAAAATAGAATCCAGATTTGATTCTTGTATTCTAAAAAAGGAAAAATGGGGAAGAAATTTTTTTTTCTTGAAAGATGTTCGTTTATTACTACTACTCAAATCTTAATTTCTTTTTCTTCTATCTTCCCGGAGTCCATTCTCCGGGAAATCCTGTTTCAATCATTCTTATTTCCTGTATAATAGATTCTATTAAGATTCTTTTCTTCCTTTATTTGATTTGTATTTGATTTTTGATTGAGTATTTTATTTGAAATGATATCAAAACAATTCTTATTTGATAGGGCTATTTGCGCAAGTATTTTACGATTCAGAAGCAATTGTCTCTTGTACAGATTGTGGATGAATAGGCTATAACTATAGAATATTCTATCCTCACGAGTTACCGCATTTATCCGAGTGATCCACAAACGACGAAAATCTATCTTTTTCCTGCTCCTATCTCGATGAGAGGAAACCAAAGCTCTCATTCTTTGTTGAGTAGTCGTTCGAGTAAGTCTTGAATGAGCCCCTATAAAGGTTGATGCAAATAAACGAATCTTTTTTCGACGTCTTCGAGCTGTATATCCTCGTTTAACTCTGGTCATTGAATCAAATGAAACTTTCTTGAATAACTAATTGATTTCTCTTCTTTCAGTCATCCTTTTCCTCCGGTCGATTAATAACAAAACGGATTCTTCCGATATATAAAATATAAATCCCAATGGCTTTTGCGACTATGACCTTCCCGACCACGATTTTTTCTTTCTTTAAAGTATCTCGCCTGGAAATAGGAAATAATAAATTCGACTGCTACTAAATAAAAAAGAATAGTGGGTTCCCTCGTTTCTATGGCAACTTCTGAAACGGTGAGGTCCTCTCTATACACCGGAGCCTCTTCTTTCATTTCATCGAATCTTATCGTGAACTTGTATAGTTCACACTCTTTGGCTCTACCCATCCATTTTTCAATTAGAATCCTTTTTTCAATCCTAATTAGAAAGTAATAGTCCTTTTCACAAAAAAGCTATCCATACAGTGACGGCATTTCATTCTGAAAGTTGGCTAGGTAGCTGACCCTTTTAGTCCGTTTTTGAAAGAATAGGAATAGGAGAATAACCTTTTTCCTCCGCTTAATGGATAACTATTTTTTATCCAATGGAGAATTCCTTCTCATCTCAAATGGAGTGATTGGATTTGCACCAATAGAAACCATAAATTCATAACATAATTAGGTAGATGATAGATCTTCATTTTTATATTAGATAGCCGTCTTACACTCTATCTATCCTAATTCATCGGTAGTGGTCGTTGATACTGGAAAAGATTTTTGCATTTCTTCAAACTAATGATCTGAACTGAACGAGTCGCACATACACCCTAGTACATGTTCCTCGACGCTGAGGACATCCTCGAAGAGCGGGAGATTTCGTGACATTTCTTATTGGCTGTCTTGCGTTTCTAATAAGTTGTTTAATGGTTGGCATGGCATGTCTATAGAATCTCATTCTAGATAGAATAGAGCGGGTTGGCTTAGATCGATCTTAACCTGATGGTTGATGATTATGAATGATTTCTATTCACACGGGAATTTCAAATCTTGAAACGGAATTCATATATTTATACTGAATCCCCAGTATTTGAATTTTCGACCGCTACAAGATCAACGATGCCATGAGCTTGGGCTTCTGTTGCTGACATAAAAACATCCCTTTCCATATCTTCGGATATAACCCATAAAGGGTTGCCCGTTCTTTGTACATAAACTTTTGTGAGAGTTTCGCGAAGTTTCAATAGTTCTTCTGCTTCCAGGATAAATTCCCCTGCTTGTGCCTCGTAAAAAGAACTAGCAGGTTGGTGAATCATAACCCTGATGATATTTATATCACATCATGAACGGTTCTTCTATCTATATATCGCACGATTGGGTGAAAGTAAGGGGTAATCAAAATAAAAAGAAAAAATAGAATGAAACAACCGTACGGGCATCTTTTGTACATTGCATACGGCTCTGCAATGGAATTTCTTTTTTCGATAGAATTTAATTTCTTCTATCAAAAAGAAGAAATAGAATCCATCCGATCCAAATCGTGAAATGATCCATTTACCACCCTTCCTTTCGTAGTAGTAAAAAAGATACTATGATGGTTCTGTTGCTTTATATATTTATCTCGTCTGTGGTTTGTTTAGCAATCCCAAAGTTTCTTTTTGATACGATCCAAGAAGGAGAAAATGATTTTTTCCATTTTTTTGACTCTTTCTCTCATAACATAAAAAGAAGAAAGATACTTCTGGTGTGGAAGAATAATGGTTTGTGACGCTGAAATTGACTCTTGCTTGACACATAAATCAAATTGGGAATAACTCTTCTTTCATACTACTATCTCGATACAAAATCTCATGTTAGAAAAAAAACAATAAAGGTTTGTTCATATCGAACTCGAAGTGCCATGCTATTATTACTTATTCTTTATTTGATTCATATTCGATACAGCGAAGGCATAGTATTCTTTTTTTTCTCAAAGAAAAAAACTCATTGGCGCCAAGCGTGAGGGAATGCTAGACGTTTGGTAATTTCTCCTCCGACCAGAATGAAAGATCCCATTGAAGCGGCTAATCCCATACATATTGTATGTACATCCGGTGACACAAATTGCATAGTATCATAAATGGCTATTCCTGGTATTACCCATCCGCCTGGAGAATTTATAAACAAATAAAGATCCCTAGTATCATCTTCTATGCTGAGATATACCATGAGACCAACAAGTTGATTCGAGATCTCACTATCAACCTCTTGGCCTAAAAAAAGTAATCTTTCTCGATGAAGTCGGTTGATTAGGGCAAAATTGTATCCCCGAGGAACCGTACGTGCACCTTTGGATGCATACGGTTCGAAAGAATTGCGAAAAAAAGAATCAATGTGTTGATTCCAGTCCTATTTCTTTTTTCTTTTTTACATTATAGAATGGGAAGGAGGGCAAAACTCATGTAAAAAAGAAAAAAGAATCTTATGAACTTATTGAACTAACTTCTCATTGATGTATTGTTTCATCGAAATTCAAATAACGATGTAATTTTCTTGTTCCTGAATAGGCCCTTTCAATTATTTTAGGTTCTTGTTCTACTCCGGGGGAAGATTTTCCCGAATTCCATTTGCGCATATAGGTCAAATGATTCCAGTACCACTTCTTTTTTTTTTCAATTGTTTGATACCTTTCCCCAAAATATTCGATGTATTCATCATACTACTCCATTGGTAGGCAATTTTATATTATACCTATAGTAAGTACAATCATAGTCTATGATAAAAGCGGTAATCGTGTATATTCTACATAATATATTATATTATAAGATTCTATTATAGTTCGATTTATAGTAAGTTCTATTCTATTTATTTATTCTATTTATTTACTAATGAAGTTCAGAATTTCTTAAGAATTTAATTAGATTTCTCTTTTATTTTTAGATTCTTTATTTCATATTTCTTATTTATATTACTATATTACTACATTTACACTCCCGTTATATTACTTTTACTTACTTTTTTTCCAATTTGGTATTCTCTGAACGGAGCCTGGATACTTGATT